ACAAAATTGGATGGCAATTCTTTGAAATTCGAAAATATGGAACAATACTTATTTCGGATGAGCTAATAAATAGGATGAACTGCAAAAATTCTGTATCATGAATTATGTAACGTGTTATGTAATCCATCTAAAATGACTTTTTACTATTCCTGCTCCACCTCTAAACTAGCTTAGACTAGACTTTTTGGTCTTTCGACCAACCAATTTAACCATATGGAAATATTCACATTTTTTTAGATAGCAGAAAAAAGGGAAAACAAAATCAAATAAAATAATTCATTATTATATATTATATATATAGAGAGAGAAAATACCTAAAAATGCATCTATTCTTTAAGCATCTAGGAAGAATATATCTATAGATACCTAAATAGATAAAATAAATATATGATAATCTAGAGCACAAATGGGTATGTATCTATTCCCCATATTTTTTAATATGGGGAATTGATACTCATACAAATGAATCATATGCCAGGAACCAGATTTGAACTGGTGACACGAGGATTTTCAGTCCTCTGCTCTACCAACTGAGCTATCCCGACCATTCTTGACGCATCAGCCTCATTTTTATTTTAAAAGATTACTGGAGTATATGTCAATGAATCTATGTCAACTAAGTCCAAAAAGACAAAAAATCAAAATTTGTAAGTAAGTTTTAGTAGTAATTATATTATTATTTTGTATTGTTAATCACGCATATGAGGACGATTCCTTACTCAAAAATAAGATATTCATTTGTATGTTTATAATTAAATTATACGTGTTTAACATTCACATATATATCAAAACTTATGACTTGTAATTAGGATAAGAAAAAGAGAAAAATTCCAATTTATTTGTGAAAGAATAAAATTTATTTGTGAAAGAATAAATAGAATAAAACACATAAATAATGAATTATTTATAGAGAAGATATAGAAAAAATTAGAAAGTTAAACAGGTCCTTTGGGGATAGAGGGACTTGAACCCTCACGATTTCTAAAGTCGACGGATTTTCCTCTTACTATAAATTTCATTGTTGTCGGTATTGACATGTAGAATAGGACTCTATCTTTGTTCTCGTCTAATGGATCAGTTCCTCAAAGGATCTATCAGATTATGATGGAGTGAATGATTTGATCAATGAATATTTCGTCTTTTCTTCAACTTTATTAAACTTGGAATTGATTTACATCTTTCATTTTTAAATATTTTTCTCACAAACGGAGATTTGAAGTCTTCATTAATCAATTGAAATAGTATTTCAGTATATACCCATAGGTTTATCTTTGATTCATTCCTAGAATTTTGATGGAAGGATTCCTTTCCTAATGCAAAAGGAAAAGTCGTCAACTCCATTTGTTAGAACAGCTTCCATTGAGTCTCTGCACCTATCCTTTTTGATTATAACTTTCTGTTTCTTTCTTTGTTTACGGAAAACAGGATTTGGCTCAGGATTGCCCATTGTGAATTCCAGGGTTTCTCTGAATTTGAAAGTTCTCACTTGGTAAGTTTCCATACCAAGACTCAATCCAATTAAGTCCGTAGCGTCTACCTATTTCGCCATATCCCCCTTTTTGATTTGAAAAATTCAAATCTCATTAGAATACTTTTTTATTTCTATTTTGAATTATGAACATTATGCCGGAACTTTTGAATTCATTAAATAGGGATTCTTATATTGAAAAATGTTTGTTCCTATTTTATTGATTTTATTTCATCTATATTGGATACCATTCTATTATTTGGTTGAATCAGAAATGATTCTATTATGTATTTATTCGCAATTCAATATACACAGATATATACCACATATCTATCTATATTCTATGCCCTTACTTCAATTATGTTTTTATGCAATTTGGAATACTCGAATGGTCGATTCTTTCTATATATTTCCGAATGAAAACGTGGGAATCTTTGATTATGATCTGGGTTAGTCTTTTCTATTTCTTTCATTTTAAAATGAAAATAAAAATTTATAAGAATATAATAAAAAAAATAAAAATATCTAACAATCAAATATGGAATAATTAAATATCTTATAATTCTTAAGTAATATTAATTACTGTTTACTTTAACTTAATTATTACATTATTATAGTATAGATTATAGAATTCTAAATTCTAAAAATTAGAATATTCAATTTCGAATTCGAAATTTATTACTAAATACTATATACAAAATACTATTCTAATTATTATATAATTATATATATAATTATGTCTATCTATTTGAAAAATAGATGGAAATTTGATAAATAGATGGAAATATATTAATTTGAATTAATTAATATTAATTATGAATATTAATCGTTATCTTACACTTTATGTACTAAAATATTAAATAAATAATATTGGATATTCTATATTTTCTATGTTCATATTAATTTGAATTATGGTATAAATAACTAACAAAATAACTAACAATGAATAAGAAAGATCCCAGCAGTTTATTTAATTCCTATGCATACGAAATTTCGGTATGTTAGCCCGCTTAGCTCAGAGGTTAGAGCATC